CCCACGAAAGGGATGTTTCAAAAGCCGCCTACACCTAATTATTCGAATCTTTGTTGCGAAGTCTATAAATTATACGTCCCCTGGTTGAATCATAACGACTTACTTCGATTTTTACTCTATCTCCTGGTAGTATCCGTATAAAACTCCGTCGGATTCTCCCCGAAACATAACCTAGAATCAGATCTTCATTATCTAAACGAACCCGGAACATACCATTGGGAAGTGATTCAGTAATTAAACCTTCATGAATCAATTTTTGTTCTTTCATTCCAGGTAAAACCCCCTTGAAGTATCAACTAATGAGGAGGAGTGATATTAAACAACCCGTCTTTCCTCTCTTTTTTCAAAAATAGGAAGTTACGGATCAAATTCGGATACCAGAGAAGGATCACCATATATAACACAAAACTTCTCCTCCAATTCTTTCTAGTCGAGCTTCTCGATCTGTCATTATACCTCTAGAAGTAGAAAGAATTACAATCCCCATTCCACCTAAAATCCTAGGAATTCGTTGATAGTTGGAATAGATTCGTAGACCGGGTCGGCTGATACGCTTTAAAATATTTCTATATGTTCCTTTCCTATTTCTTCTATGTCGCAGGGTTGAAACCAAGAAATATTTGTTGTTTTCCCGATGTTTCCTAACGCTTTCGATAAAACCTTCTCGTAGAAGTATTTTAACAACGCTTTCAGTGATATTAGTAGATGCTATTCGAACCGTTCCCTTTTTGTCCATGTCGGCATTTCTTATAGAAGTTAATATATTGGCAATAGTGTCCCTACCCATGGCGAACTATAATTATTGGCGCCTCCCAGTTTTGATATAATCAACATGTTCCGTTTTTTTTTTTCATTTTTTATTATTCATAAATGAGTTATTAAAAGTATATGCGTGAAACACAATCTACTAATTGATCTATTTCAGATACCCTACTATACCACATATCATGGTCTCATCTACTAGTATTATAATACTTCAGGGGCTAATGAGACTATTTTAGTGAAATTCAACTGTCTCAATTCCCGAGCGATCGCTCCAAAAACTCGAGTTCCTTTTGGATTTCCTTCTTGATCAATGACAACTGCGGCATTGTCATCATATCGTATTATCATACCGTTCTCACGTCTGAGTTCTTTACATGTACGTACAATTACAGCTCTGATCACTTCTGATCTTTCGAGAGACATATTGGGCACTGCTTCTTTGATTACAGCAACAATAACGTCACCAATATGAGCATATTGGTGATTACTGGCCCCTATGATTCGAATACACATCAATTCTCGAGCCCCGCTGTTGTCCGCTACATTCAAATGGGTCTGAGGTTGAATCATTTTTTTTGAATCTCTTCTTTCAATGCAAAGGTTGAGGGAAAAAAGAAAGAAATATTATTTGTCCAAAAATAAAGAAATCTGCGATTGTATTTTTCATTTCAAATATTCCTTTGGTTCTACATCCCTATCCCGCAATAATGAATTGCGTTCGTATAGGCATTTTGCACGCAGCTATTTTAATAGCTGCTCTGGCTACAGTTTCTGATACTCCGCCCATTTCATAAAGTATTCGACCTGGTTTAACAACAGATACCCAATATTCGGGAGATCCCTTCCCCGAACCCATACGTGTTTCCGTGGGTCTTACTGTAACGGGTTTGTCGGGAAATATACGTACCCATATTTTTCCTCCACGGCGCGCATATCGTGTCATTGCTCGTCGCCCTGCTTCTATTTGTCTAGATGTGATCCAAGCGGGTTCAAGTGCCTGAAGAGCATATCTACCGAAACTAATATGATTGCCTCGATAAGATATTCCCTTCATTCTTCCTCTATGTTGTTTACGGAATCTGGTTCTTTTGGGGTTATAGTTGATGGTTGTTTCTCAATCCCATCTCTACTGCAGAACCGGACATGAGAGTTTCTTCTCATCCAGCTCCTCGCGAATGAAACGATTACATAAAATAAATATTACAGATACACATGTATTTATTGAATAATACACTAAATCATGGCATTTATTGATATTGAATCTGTCACGTGGGAATCTGGATATTTTGTATATACAGCTAGACGTATATTTCTATATTATAGAAGATAATGCTTTGATTTTTTATAACGAATACTTTCTTTCTTTTACCGAATCGGCCAAAATATTGCAATTCAATAAGGGTTGGGTTTTCGCGGGCGAATATTTACTCTTTCACTATCTGTTCCATTCGTAGGGTCAACCCATAGCTGCTCAGAATAAATCAAATCAATTGGTTCCTGGTTGGTTCCGCCATCCCACTCAATGAATCATTAGGATTCGTTTTCATTCAATAGAATCTTCTGCAGTCACAGGTTCCGTCGTTCCCATAGCTTCTTCATTAATGCCTAGGCCTGAACTCTGCAATGGAGCTCAAAAATGCAATTCGTTCCCAAGTCAATCTTCTCAGTCTCTATTGACTCGAGGCTCTTTATTATTTGTATTTTTCCTATGAACCGTATTTATCTAATTATAGAT